CCACGCATATTGATATATATGTTCCATAAAAAAATCAAACTTTTTTATTAATTGTTTAATTGTTTCCGATTCACCAGCTCTTATAGATTTCGAAAGGAGTAAAAAAAAAAATAACGTAAAAAAATCAAGATATGAAAGGACTCAAATAAATAAGATATTTATGAAGATACAGAATATGATATTTTCAAACATTTCATTATTACAATAATTTAGAAACATAGAACAAGTAAAAAATGATACAAAAAAATTTTTAGTACTTGATTCCAATATATATTATCCACCAATAACTTAACTCGAAAAACGTAAAACAAGATACCTCGTTGTTATTAGTTATTTTAGTTAATTTATTCGGAATCATTAATGGGTTGTGAACTAGTTCATTGTGGAACTGTTCGAGTTCCTTTCCTTATATTTCTTTCAATAAAACAACTTATGTTTATGGTAAACTATATGATATCCGTTGATTTGTTACCCGTCACTTCAATTCACACAGAACTGTAATAATAAAAAATGGACTTTTTTCAAATAATATTAACAAATTAACCACTAACAGATACTAGTCTCATTCGATTTTTCTAATTTTAATTAGATATACTTTCTTGATCAATTACAATTATATAGAAAGGGGTTTAGAGTCTAGTTTTCTTAAATTAGGTAAGGGTTCTGAAACTTTTTGATTTCGTTTTTGAAATTAGATGAAATGTAACATGACGAAAATATACGGAAGTACCAAATGAAACCCTTTTTTTTTTTTTTATTACCAACGTCAAGCAATTCTATTTCTATAGCCTTCGTTGAATCCCATGTATATATATATCCGAATGAAGATATCCGATATATATATATATATATAGATAGTACTGGCTAGTATACATCATTCTTTCTTCAGATATTCTTTCTTCGAATATTATATGTAATAGTAATAAATTCTATATTTGGAACAATAGATGTCTTACACATTTAACTATAACAATGAACAACTTCTGCATTTTTTAATGGCGGTTCCTAAAAAACGTACTTCTATGTCCAAAAAGCGTATTCGTAAAAATTTTTGGAAAAATAAAGCATATTGGGCATCAATAAAGGCTTTCTCTTTAGCCAAATCACTTTCCACCGGGAAGTCAAAAAGTTTTTTTGTTCGACAAACAAGTAATAAAGTCTTGGAATAATCTTAATAAATATGAACCAATCGATTAGATAATTTAAACTTATCAATATGAGATGGAATTTTCTGTTGTCGTATGGAGATAAGAATTTTTCTGTCTACTAGACTTGAAAAGGACTACAAAAAATCAGGCACAAGATACAAATAAAGTTTCATCTTTCTATTTTTTCATCTTTTCTTTCTATTTATTGGTTTTTTTGTGGGATGGGGATTGTTATTTTCCCCATCGATTCACTTTTCAAACAAAGAATTTTTTTAGGAAGATTTATTGGGTTTTGTATTCCGAATCGAATATATATTATTCTATGTTTGAAAAGATCCATCAAGATATCTCTATCTATAAAGCACAATCTACATTCCATATGAAAAAATATCTTGATAACTCTATTATTAATTATTATTATTTTTCTAAAATTTTTTTTTTTGAAATGAAATAAATATTGAATGAATAGAAATTTGAACTCGTTCTTTTGTTATACAAACAGCCCACCAATTGTTTTGACTAATACTTAATTGGTTTGGTAAATACTAACACGAATTTTAGACACAATGAAAATCCCAGAAATTAAAACTGGATTAAATTAATTAATCAGTTTTGTTTTACAGGCTATCCAACCAAATATTTACAACAATACCTTTTCTTGAGTAATTCAATTGTGATCCATAAAAAATCCTATTTTTTTATTTCTATTTCGGATTCATTTAATAAAATAAGATAAATGAGAAATAAATCATCAAACAAATAAAAATAGAATGGGGTATAAAAAAATTAAGTTATGGGCATGGATATAAGAACAGAACTATCTAGTTACAACTCTTCAATTCCATAAGAGCTTAAAACGCATGAAAAGCCATTACATTGTTAAAACTAACACTACCCCAACTACAATAAAGGTAATAATTATTGAACGTTCAAATAGAAATTTGAACGATACTTTTTAATATTTCCTTAAAAATATTGCATTGAATTGCCTCCTTCAATCTCGACGATTGAAGATGGATGGGCTATTATGATTTCGAGCAAGCCGCTATGGTGAAATCGGTAGACACGCTGCTCTTAGGAAGCAGTGCTAGAGCATCTCGGTTCGAGTCCGAGTGGCGGCATCTTATCAAAAAATACTAGTAAAAAAAGACTAGAATAACTCCTATAATATATAGAATGAAATGCCTTAATTTGCATTCCATTGTTGGAGGCCATCTTTATTTTTTTTTAGGATTTTTTATGATATTTTTTACTTTAGAACATATATTAACTCACATTTCTTTGTCGATTGTTTCAATTGTAATTTTTATTTATTTTATGAACTTATTAGTCCACGAAATCGTAGGACTACAAAATTCGTCGGAAAAAGGAATGGCAGCCACCTTTTTATGTATAACAGGATTATTAGTTATTCGGTGGATTTATTCAGGACATTTACCTTTAAGCGATTTATATGAATCATTAATGTTCCTTTCATGGAGTTTCTCCATTATTCATATGGTTCCCTATTTTAGAAACCATAAAAATAATTTACATGCAATAACTGCACCAAGTGCTATTTTTACCCAAGGATTTGCTACTTCGGGTCTTTTAACTGAAATACATCAATCCACAATTTTAGTACCTGCTCTACAATCACAGTGGTTGATGATGCACGTAAGTATGATGGTATTGAGCTATGCAGCTCTTCTGTGTGGATCATTATTATCAGTAGCTCTTCTAGTCATTGCATTTCGAAAAAATATCGATATTTTTTCGAAATATAAAAGAAATCATTTACCAATGGGATCATTTTCTTTTGTCGAAATCCAATACGTGAATGAAATAAGCAATGTTTTACAAAACAATTGTTTTATTTCATTTAGAAATTATCGCAGGTATCGATTAATTCAGCAATTGGATTGTTGGAGTTCTCGTGTCATTAGTCTCGGGTTTATATTTTTAACCATAGGTATTCTTTCGGGAGCAGTATGGGCTAATGAGGCATGGGGATCATATTGGAATTGGGACCCAAAAGAAACTTGGGCATTTATTACTTGGACAATATTCGCAATTTATTTACATACTCGAACAAATGCAAATTTACAAGGCTCAAATTCTGCAATTGTGGCTTCTATGGGATTTTTTATAATTTGGATATGCTATTTTGGAGTAAATCTATTAGGAATAGGGCTACATAGTTATGGTTCATTCGCATTAACATCTAGTTGAAGAAAAGAACTTACGAATACAATACACAATACATAGCATATATAACGAAAGTTTGTGTAGTTTTTGAGAACCGTTTGAATCACTACTTGATTCTAATGGTTCTCAAAAACTACACAAAAGTAAAAGTATCTGATTACAATTAATTCATTTTTACTTTAAAATAAGGAAAAAAACTTATTTAGTTTTCATTGTACATTGTACAACGAACTATAAAAAAAACGATTCTTTTTTTACATACGTCTTATTAATGAAAACTATCTATAAAAGTAATTAGATATAATAGTTTCGACCTTGTCAATTGATAGTGAGAGAACGAAATCCGGATAAATACCAATACCTATTACGGGTAGAAAGATACAGATTGAAATAAAAAGTTCTCGCGGTCCAGAATCCAAAAATTTCGAATTTGGAGAATAAAATTGCTTGTATCCATAGAACATCTGACGTAACATAGATAATGAATAAATAGGAGTTAATATCATTCCAATTGCCGTTACAAAAGTTATTAGTATTTTTGGCATTAAAAGATATTTTGGACTCGTAATTAGTCCAAAAAAGACTACCAATTCTGCAACAAAACCACTCATTCCAGGCAATGCAAGAGAAGCCATCGAGAAGCTACTGAACATTGTAAATATTTTTGGCATTGGGATAGCTATTCCTCCCATTTCGTCGAGATAAACAAGACGTATTCTATCGTAACTTGTTCCTGCCAAGAAAAAAAGTGCAGCACCAATAAATCCATGAGAGATCATTTGAAAAATGGCCCCATTGAGTCCTGTATCAGTTATGGAACCAATTCCTATAATTATGAAACCCATATGAGATACGGAAGAATAGGCAATTCTTTTTTTTAAATTGCGCTGACCAGAAGATGTTGAAGCTGCATAGATTATTTGAATTGCGCCTACTATCATCAACCAGGGAGAAAATATAGAATGAGCGTGGGGTAATAATTCCATATTTATCCGAACCAATCCATATGCTCCCATTTTTAATAAGATTCCGGCTAAAAGCATACATGTACTGTAATGTGCTTCTCCATGGGTATCTGGTAACCATGTATGTAGGGGTATAATCGGTAATTTGACAGCATAAGCAATAAGAAATCCAAAATATAATATTATTTCCAATGCCACAGGATACGATTGATTGGCTGATGTTTCAAAATTTAATGTTGGTTCATTGGAACCATATAAACCCATACCTAGAACTCCCATTAAGAGAAAAATGGAACCTCCTGCGGTGTACAAAATAAACTTTGTAGCTGAGTACAAACGTTTCTTCCCTCCCCACATGGATAGAAGTAGATAGACAGGAATTAATTCTAACTCCCACATGATAAAAAAAAGTAAAAGATCTCGAGAAGAAAATGATCCTATTTGACCGCTGTACATTGCTAACATGAGGAAATGGAACAATCTCGAATCTCGAGTAACTGGCCAAGCCGCTAAAGTAGCTAAAGTAGTGATGAATCCCGTGAGTAAAATGGGTCCTATGGAAAGTCCATCGATTCCTAGTCTCCAGTGAAAATCAAAAAAGTTAATCCATTTATAATCCTGTTCTAATTGGATTAATGGGTCGTCCAATTGGAAATAATAACAGAATGCATAGGCCGTTAGAAGTAGTTCTAATAGACATATACAAATAGTATACCACCGAATCACCTTATTTCCTCGATGAGGGAAAAATAAAATAAAAGTACCTGCGAATATCGGCAAAACAACAATTATTGTTAACCAAGGAAAATCATTCGTGGTAAAGACAAGATACACTTTGACCAGAAAAACCCGTGCTCGAAAGAAAATAATAATAATATAATTTATCGAGTACGGGTTTTTGTCGGTAAAGATAAAAAATGGATTCAAGTGGAATTTTCTGAAACGTATCAATAAGCTAGACCCATGCTACGAGTTGTCTCATGCCATAAATAAACCCGGACACTCAAGAAATCTGTTGGACAAGCGGATTCACACCTTTTACAACCTACGCAGTCTTCTGTTCTTGGAGCAGAAGCAATTTGCTTAGCTTTACATCCGTCCCAAGGTATCATTTCTAATACATCTGTGGGGCAGGCTCGTACACATTGAGTACACCCTATACATGTATCATAAATCTTTACTGAATGTGACATTGGATATCTATAATTTTTTTAACATCATAAATTTTCGATCTAGTAAAGTAGTAAATGAATTATATATTGTAGACACCAGACGAATCAATGATTTAGATTTACTAGAATTAATCTACTTTTGGATCTGCTCATGAAAGAAGGCCAAGATACTTTGATTTATTACGTTTTAGCAAAAAGCACCATTATCATTATGTCCCACATACCCATTTTAATTTAATTGGTGGATATTCTGTAGATATTCTATATTTTTATTTATATGATTACCACTATTTATTCAACAAATTAGATTGATTGATACGAGTTGATTTTCTGTTACGATGAATTGATGAAACAATAGCTAATCCAATAGCTGCTTCAGCAGCTGCAATTGCTATAACAAAAATGGAGAAAACATCTCCTTTTAATTGGCGACTATCAAATAAATCAGAAAATGTTACGAAATTTATATTAACTGCATTCAGTATAAGCTCAAGACACATAAGCGCTCGAACCATATTTCGACTTGTAATCAATCCATAGATACCGATAGATAATAAATAGGCACTCAAAACAAGTACATGTTCGAGCATCATTGATCAACTCCTCCCCAATCTCGATTCATTTCAATATGAACAACAATTCAACCGATTCAATTGACTAAAATAGAATATAATAAAGATAAAGTACGTAATAAAGGTATTTGGTAATAGATAATAGATCTAACTAAGAGCATTTCCTTTTTTCTAATTTTATACATGAACAATAAATAGAAGTTAAAGAAAAGAACAAGTCCTTATTAATTATTTTAATTTTATTATAATTTTATAGTACTAAATTTTTAGTACTGACGAGCCATAGCAATTGCACCTATCAAGGCAACTAAAAGAATTATCGAAATAAGTTCAAATGGAAGAAAAAAATCTGTTGATAAATGAATCCCAATTTGTTGACCATTATTTATCAAGTCCTGTTCTAAAATCTGGTTTGATCTTGTAGTCCAAATAATCCCGTACCATGACGTATCTGGGATAGTAGTAATTAGTGAAACAAAAATACTTGTACAAACCAGTGAAGTGACTCCATCTCCAACGGTCCAAAGATGGAAATCGTTGTAATATTCTGAACCATTCATGAACATCACAGCAAATACAATTAATACATTTATAGCTCCCACATAAATAAGGAGCTGTGCAGCAGCTACAAAATGGGAGTTCGATGGAATATGAAATAAGGATGTACAAACAAGAACCAATCCCAAGGAAAAGGCAGAAAAAATCGGATTGGTAAGTAATACCACTCCTAGACCCCCCACTATAAGACCCAATCCCAAAAAAACTACAAGAAAATCATGTATTGGTCCAGGTAAATCCATTCTATGTAAAATAAGAGATAAATTAAGTCGAAATTTTTCATGATCCTAGTGACCAAACCAAGAAAAAAGAAGTTACCCTATTTTTTTGCTATGTTCCTAATTGAATTAAATCTAATGGGGTGTGGGTTAGATATACTTATTAATTTAATTGATTAATTGAATGGTTAAATACCATTTCTCTATCCGTTTCTCTATCTGAAAGTTTCGTTATAAATATAAATGAAATTTTTCGAAATAACTAAAAAAAATAATTGATAAATTTAGAAATCATCACAGATCACAATCACATATATATGAATATATTTTCAATCCCTAAAAACCATTATTTTAACCACTCTATAGTTAGGTTTTTATTTATTGACCAAGCAAAATTAAAGAAGCTTCGCTACTTTAATTTAGAATTTAGATCAAAACTTAATCTTAGAAATTGGTAATTGTTCTTGAATCAAGTGGTTTAGCCACAGATTTTTTGATTTGAGTCGAATTCATAATTGTTCGAATTGTGTAATCTCCAATTACTGACATTGGTAACCGACCCAAAGCAATTTGATTATAATTCAACTCGTGACGATCATAAGTAGAAAGTTCATATTCTTCAGTCATTGATAAACAATTTGTTGGACAATATTCAACACAGTTACCACAAAATATACAGATTCCAAAATCAATACTGTAATTAAGCAATCGTTTCTTTCGAATATCAGTTTCCAATTTCCAATCAACAACAGGGAGATCTATAGGACATACCCGAACACATACTTCACAAGCAATGCATTTATCAAATTCAAAGTGAATTCGACCGCGGAAACGCTCTGATGTGATCAATTTTTCATAAGGATATTGAATAGTTACAGGTAAACGATTCGTATGGGATAAGGTAATCATAAAACTTTGACCGATATACCTTGCAGCCCGTACTGTTTGTTGACCATAATTCATGAACCCAGTTACCATGGGGAACATATCGTGAATATGTATGAATAATTTGATGTTTCTTTCTCTTGTTTGAGAGAAGTTATGAATCTAGAATATCCTGTGCCTTTACAGTGAAAAGAGTTGGGACGAAGTTGTCAATAATAGATTACCTAAAGAAATAGGTAAAAGAAATTTCCACCCAAGATTTAACAGTTGGTCCATTCTCATCCTAGGCAAAGTCCATCTTGTTGTGATAGGAATGAACAGGAACAAATAAGCTTTAGCTAATGTAATAAAGATACCAATTGTCGTTCCAAAGACTCCGCCCACTTCTATTCCGAAAAGCTCAGGAATTAATATGTACGGAATAGAGAGATTCCAGCCACCCAAGTAAAGAACCGTTACAAATAATGAAGAAACTAGTAGATTTAGATAGGAAGCAACGTAAAATAAACCAAATTTTATACCTGAATATTCGGTTTGATAACCTGCTACTAATTCTTCCTCTGCTTCTGGTAAATCAAAAGGTAATCTCTCGCATTCCGCTAGGGAAGAAATTAAAAAAACAGCAAATCCTATAGGTTGGCGCCACAGATTCCAACCCCAAAAACCATATTTTGACTGCGCCTCAACTATATCAACTGTACTTGAACTGTTAGATAATCATAGTCGGTGATAACATCACTATTCCCATCGCTATTGCAAAACCGTACATGAGACTTAAGCTTCATACGGCTCCTCGATGGCCGTGAATAAATCTAAGGACAGGTTCAAATATTATCTCGATATACTTGTCTTTCTTTTAGAGTAGATAGAGTAAAGATACATCGGAGAGTCCCAAATTAGACCAATGCAATTCTGTCTGCTATAAATAACAAAAAAATGCTTCTGAATTGATCTCATCCTTTATAATTTGATTTTTTGAAATTGCATTTATTTAGTTCGTTACTGTTCTTCTTTTTCACTCATAAAAAAGCCTATAAAAAAATAAATAAAGGATTGCTTCGTTCCTTATAGTAATTTGTTTAATCAGTGGGTAGGAGCATACTCTGGATCGGGATCATGGGGAAGTACTGCTTGATCATTTCTACCAACTTAAAGCCCCATTAGGATTCCTTTTATGTTATGCAGAAATATCCCTTTGGATAACTTACTTACTTACATTATCTCCATTACTAATCCTTTGTGTACCTTGGTATTCCTAACCGTCCACTTATGTTTGTTCGATCCTCGGTATGGTAATACATACAACAGTAAAAATTCCATACAGTTGATTTTTTGTACCCGCTTCAAACTATGATGACTAATCAACCAATCTTGGGGTAATCCGTTTCTACTGTTTATATTTACGTCTGCTTAACTCTTGTACCTAGGGAATGAGACTCAATCTTTTTACTGCCAATTTCTAAGCTGTTTTGTTTCACTCATATAACTATCTGGTTTAGTCCATCGCCCTGAATGATGAATAAAAAAGGATATCTATTCAATACATTCAACTTTTTTCCTAGAACGAAAATGAAAATAAATAGGTAAAAAAAAGTACATGTCCCAACGAATCGCACGTAGAGATATTGATAACACACATGGAGTTAATGGTATTTCATAACTAATCGATTGAGCAGCAGCTCGTAGACCACCTAAAAAGGAATATTTATTATTCGATCCATATCCTGACATAAGAAGTCCAATAGGAGCAATGCTGGAAATGGCAATCCATAAAAAAACTCCTATACTGAGATCGGCCAAAACAAGGCGATAGCCAAAAGGAATTACTGAATAACTGAGTAAAATAGATATGACCGCTATAGATGGTCCGATACTGAATAAACTAATATCTCCTCGAGATGGGAGAAGATCCTCTTTGAAAAGTAGTTTGGTACCATCTGCTAAAGCTTGAAGAATTCCCAAAGGACCCGCATATTCAGGTCCAATACGTTGTTGTACCCCTGCAGATATTTGTCTTTCTAACCACACAATTACTAGTACCCCTATTATGATTCCGGATACAGGAGTAAAAATAGGAACAAGTAACCATATGAGCCCATAAATCTCTTTTAAGGATTCCGATCTGGAAAAAGAATTGATAGCTTGTACTTTTGTTGTATCAATTATCATTTCAACGATCAACTTCTCCCATAATAATATCTATACTACCTAGTATTGTCATAATATCAGCCAATTTCATTCTTTTAACTAGCTGAGGAAGAATTTGCAAATTGATAAAACCTGGTGGACGAATTTTCCATCTCCATGGAAAAACACTCCGATCTCCTATCAAAAAAATTCCCAATTCTCCCTTTGGGGCTTCTACTCTCACATAAAGTTCTTGTTTAGACAATTCAAAAGTGGGCGAAGGTTTTTTACTAATGAATCGATAATCAAAATCATTCCATTCGGAATCCTTTGTTCTATCAAAGCGCCGTACCTCTAAATTTTCATAGGGCCCTCCCGGAATTCCTTCCAAAGCTTGTTGAATAATTTTTATGGATTCCGTCATTTCATTGATTCGGACTAAATAACGAGCTAATGAATCTCCTTCTTTTTGCCATTGTACTTCCCAATCAAATTCGTCGTAACACTCATAATGATCGACTTTACGAAGATCCCATTGAATTCCAGAAGCTCGTAACATTGGTCCTGATAAACCCCAATTTATTGCTTCCTCTCCACCAATAATGCCCACTCCTTCAACTCGTTCCAAAAAAATGGGATTACGCGTAATAAGCTTTTGATAGTCAGTAACCCCCGTTAAAAAATAATCACAGAAATCTAAACATTTATCTATCCAGCCATAAGGTAGATCAGCAGCAACCCCTCCGATACGGAAATAATTATGCATCATTCGCATACCTGTGGCGGATTCAAATAGGTCGTATATCAATTCTCTCTCTCGGAAAATATAGAAGAAAGGAGTCTGCGCACCTATATCTGCCATAAAAGGGCCAAGCCATAACAAATGAGAAGCTATACGACTCAGTTCTAGCATAATTACTCTAAGATAGCTCGCTCTTTTCGGTACTTGAATATTTCCCAACTGTTCTGGTCCATTTACCGTTATTGCCTCTGTAAACATAGTCGCTAAATAATCCCAGCGTGTTACATAAGGAAGATATTGTATAATTGTTCGATTTTCTGCAATTTTTTCCATTCCTCTGTGTAAATAACCCAATACGGGTTCACAGTCAATAACATCTTCCCCGTCTAGAGTAACGATGAGTCGAAGAACACCATGCATTGACGGGTGTTGAGGACCCATATTGACTATCATGAGGTCTTTTCTTGTAGTTGGTATAGTCATATATTTTTTCCCCGATTCATTATTCCAGGAATTGCTGAAAACGAAATGAAGTTCATCCAAATTTAATAAAATAGAATTTCCAAGTATAATATAAATCAAATAATTAAAAACTATTCGTCAAATTAACTTAACGAGTTTTTGGCTCCCGAATATCCAATTGACTAATTAATTCTTTATAACGTACTCTATTTTTCTTTGACAAATAAGCCAGCAGCCGTTGACGTTTTCCCAGAATTTTCCGTAGACCTCTCTGAGATAAATAGTCTTTTCTGTGCAATTCCAAATGGGAAGTAAGTCTACGTATCTTATTGGTGAAACTGAATACTTGAAATTCAACAGACCCCTTATTTTCTTCTTTTTCTTCTTGCGAACTAACTGAAATGAATAAATTTTTTACCATAAAAAGAACTTTCTTCCCTTTTTCTTTATTTTTACAGATATGGATTTTACTGATCAGTAATAATAATGCCAGTTATTTTAATTTGTTATACACAATAATCTGAATTTACTCATATATACTTCTTTCTTTTTTTTTTCAAATTAAATTTATCAATACAATTTTATTTTCCATTTTATTCAGATATGGATGGTCGGTACATTTCTACACCCAAAAAAATAGGAATTTGAACCCAAGATAAGAAGATTATGACGATTCATTCATAGATATAATTGATTGATATAGATATAATTGCTCTAAGCTGAGATAAGATAAGGTCATTGAATCAGTATCATGTACCAGAATGTAATATAACACAAGGCGTGTGTATATTTGGTTGACTTCATATACATACCAGATATGCCACTTGATCCATGGAAATGTACCATCAACTAATTATCAATCGTGGATACATATGTATCCTTGACATACTGAAACGACTGCCATTATTGGTATCAAACCAATAGCGATTCATACAAGCTAAATCTTCTAATCGATAATTGGGCCAAAGAAATAATTTGAACCTAAAAAATGGACTTGTATCTACATCTACATCAAGATGCTTATCCTCATAAAAAAATGGACCGCAGTTCCTTGCATTGTTCCCATTGCAAAATACGTGGTTTCTATCCCCAACATTTAAATTTCTCGAATTTAAACAATTTTGAATTCTCAACTCTCTACGACGTCTAGGAGATAAAATATTTTCAGGAACAATAAAATCATAATGATTTTCGTCTTTATTCCCAAAAAACTTTTTATGTCGTCGTGCAATGAATTCATTAAGACCATTCTTATGAACATTTCTTTTTTCTTGGCATCTTCGATTTTGATTAGTTTGTTGTTTACTCTTATGCACCCGTGAAATAGCTATAGTTTGGTACATGAAAAATTGTCCATCCCAGTTTATGGATAGCCGAGCTGGTTCAATAAAAAATCCCATGTTTTCCAAATTTTCAATAGTTGTAACCCTCGGAATCATCATTACATCCAGGCGCATTTCTTCTCTTTGAATAGAGGATATAGTCATTTCCTTTGGATTTTTCAATCTAAGCAGTAGACAATATGCCTTGATATTATTGATTATTGTTTGGCTAAAAGGAGGCTCCCATCGAAATTGAAAAAGAAAATTTCTTTTCAGGAAGGAATCTAACTCCTCTGTTGCGGTTTCACTAACTACGTTTTTTTCAATGTCTAATCCCCCATAAAAATTTTCGTGAACCTCTTTTTGTTTTTTATTTATACTCCATTTTTTATTACTCCATTTTTTATTAAAAAGAAGTAAATTGATTGGTATGATCCACGGTTGAATCTTATATGCATTATAAAGTAACAAAAATTCTGGGAAAAGTTCCAGGTTCTTTTTATTTTTATCAATTATTTGATAATAATTCGTACGAGTCTTAGTATTTTTAGGAATGTTCGCGTTGGTCCCGATATCTATATTTGTCCATTCCTCAATATCGATCTTTTTTGTAAGACAAAAATTAATAGTTCTCCAATCAAAATATTTTCTATCCGGATTTTGATCCCTATCAATAATATAATCTTCTCCTAGATAATTACTGAGATCTATATCTCCCGGCAAATAAAAAAATTCAGTATTATATGTATTGTAATTATATTTCTTGTAATTATAGGGAATCCCTCGGGCCTCATTTACTTGAAAGGGCGATCCATAAATATCTGAACCCTTCTTATCTTCATAATTAATATATTTATTTGATAAAAGATCGTATTTGTATTTTTTTTTTAATTTTTCTTTTTGGCTCGTTCTCGTTAATGAATTCACTATATAATTTTTCTCGTAATTAATTAATTGGTCTTTTTCATATGAATCAAAATTGTCTAAGTTTTTATTTTGAACCATAAAACTTTGATTTATTCTATTTCTCCATTTTTTCGATACTAATCTGGACCATCTATTCTGAGATAAATCGTATTGATAGTGATCATTTCCTATTAACCAGCTTTTCCACTCATTCATTTCAAAATCGCGAAGTTTCTTATACCTTGATTCGGAATGAAATATTCCTTGTGTTCCAAAAAAATTTTTTATTCTATCCTTAATAAAAGGAGTTGTTCCGTGATATTGAAATACGGATTTCAAGTGATACTTGTTAATAACTTGGGTTTGTGATAATTTATAAAATACATATGCCTGTGACAAGGAAGAGAGGTCACAAAAAATTTGTGAATTCTTATTTCTAATATTAGAAATTGACTTTTTTATAGTCGAAATAAAATGAATTGTATTTTTTTTTGTTTCATCAATCCTTTTTTTATATGTTTCATCATTGTAACTGTATTTATCAGTAATTTTTTTTTTTGATTTAAGTAAATTTTGTATAGTTATTCTGGGAATATTAATGATACGTAAAAAGATATCTATGTATATCCTTTCAATAAAAAATTTCAAAAAATAGTGACATTTACGTATTAGTCGGGCATTTCTTCTTTTTAATATCTGCCAAAAATTTTTCGTCGATTCTAATCTTTTATCATAAAAACTTGTTTCGTTAGTACTAATGTTTATATGTGGAGTTTTAAATATGTTTTTCTTGTCTTTTGTGATTTTTTCTATTTTATTTCTGATTGTACTTGTCCTATCAGCTAGATCCTTCATCTTTTTTTCTGTCAGTGAATAATTTGTCCAATCCATGGATCTAATTCGAATGGACGATTCATGAATCATCTGATTACCTATTATCATTTGTTTTTTATTAATATTTTTATTCGATTCATATATTTCCCTCAATGGAATCGGACTTACTTTTTCTTTTGTAAGCTCTTTCATTATTCTTTTTTTAAATCGAACTTTTTTTATAACCCATCTTGTTTTCTCTTTTGATACCTTTAGAAGCCATTTTGTTCTTTTTTTTATAATTTTTTGAGCTAGAAAACATTTCTTTATAAGTTTTCTAAGTTTTTTTCCAAGTTCTTTAAAAACAGGTTGAAAAAAGGAAGGTTGTTTTATGGGTAAACCAAAAGGTAGTTTAGTTTCCATTCCCCAAACTGTTAAAAAACAAAAATTATACCCTTTCCCGTTGTTTTTCGTTGAATCTCTATGCTGGGATTGTAGCTTAGATCTGTGCCACGGTTTCAGACAGAAAGGAAATAGGATCTTTATCTGAATACCTTTTGTTAACCAATCTTTAGGAAATTCTTTTTCTGATAATTGAACACCACTAAAGGTACATTTAACATGCCTTTCTCGACTCCACTCTTGCCAATCCTCGTACCACTCCGGGGATTGAAATAATAGCATACGTCCCATATTTTTTGCTATTATCAACAAAGGCAATACTATATATTTTCTAAAAATTGATTGGGTTACTAACAAAGAACCCCTTACTGTTTGCGAAAATATAATACTTTCCCAATTTTCTGCTATTGTCATACGTTCATTCTCTTCTTTTTTTTTATCCTTTTCTTTTTCTTTCGCCTCTTTCTCTTCAGAATCCGAAATTTGGAATTCCACACCCTCCCCCATCCAATTCCTAAAAA